CTAATGTCTTTTCTCTTCTTTTATTGCCCTCCTGTCGTCAATTGACAGTTGACAGTATTATTTATATATATATATAATTTGATATGACTTTGATATGATTTAGGGCTCAATATAATTCCCAAATCAGACTTTGGTAAATCATTTTTTTTTGCATCTCCTGCTCTGCTGATTCAGAGGTACCGTCTCTTGGATCCAATGCAAAACTCTTTCTGAATGAGAGAGATAAAGACGAGAAAGACCAATGAAATAAAGTTGAAAGATTGTATAGTTTAATGGTAAAGTTTGATTACCATTAACCCCCAGAAAAGTTAACGAGTTTTTCGGTTTGATTCATATCCTATTCATCTTCTAAAGGTGTCCCTCGGCTGATTTATATTAAGTTAAGGTGGCCTTAGGCCTTATTCCCTATTGTATTTGTATTGTGTAGTGCTTTTTGATTTCCTAAAGGTGGCCATAGGCCCCTATGGTCCATTGGTGCCCCTATGGTCCAGTGGTTACGACCTCTCTCTTTCACGGAGAAAACGAGGGTTCAAGTCCCTCTAGGGGTATACCAAGACCATAGGAGTAGGATTTTATCAAAAGTGAAATGTATTTGTCAAGTCCGCCTGGGAGACGAAAGGAAGTTGATTATGGAACGTCTAATTAGGCGTTGGGTCGATGCCCGAGTGGTTAATGGGGACGGACTGTAAATTCGTTGACAATATGTCTACGCTGGTTCAAATCCAGCTCGGCCCAAAAATTCGCCAATCTACTATCAGATGGTAGAACCCTCTTGTTCTTAAGAAATACCTGATAAGAGAGAATAAAAAAGAATCCAAATTTTCTGTTAGATCTCTTCTTATTTCCCTGGGATTGTAGTTCAATAGGCAAGAGCACCGCCCTGTCAAGGCGGACGTTGCGGGTTCGAGCCCCGTCAGTCCCGACGGATCCAATAAGTACATCAATTCACCTCTCCATTTTATGTGAAATGAAAGAAGGGACAGAGATCATAATTTAATTCCGAAGGGGTTTCCCCTTTTTTTTTCAGGATTCTGTCGAAGAAAGAACAAACCCTAAACTAAAATAAAATGAAAATAACTAAAATAGTGAAGTTGATAGAATATTCCATCTTTTCTCCCGCGACTCCTCTTTCTCATACTTCTTTGTCTTCCAAAGAAAATTGGATCATTCAAATTTACAACCTAATTCCTCTCTTTTTCCACTTCGCTTGTATTTTTTGTTGGCGTTTTGTAGTTAATGGAAACGGACGAGGATACTTCATTTGATGGTTCTATACGGAAGACCTAAGGTAGGTTATAGAAAAGAAAGAACAGAAAAGAAGGATAAATAAAGGAATTTTTGATTGGTCCGGGAATCCAATCTTGGATTCGGTATGGATAAAAGATCTTCGTATGTTATACTATTCAATTCTCGACGACGAATTAATTTAATAGCTCAGATATTGTTATTCATGATATTGATCCGATTCAAGATCATCGATAGGTAATGCATTCATTGAATTGACAGGTGAAAGATTTATCATCTCTATGGGATTAAATCCCGAGTTATTGTGAAATAAAAAAACGATGAGATTGAGATTATGGAAGTAAATATTCTTGCATTTATTGCTACTGCACTGTTCATTTTAGTTCCTACTGCTTTTCTACTTATCATTTACGTAAAAACAGTCAGTCAAAATAATTAATTACTTGAAATGAAACTTGACTTCTGAGTTCTTATCAATAGTTGAAGAAATCAAATCAAAAGAATTATTTTTTTGCGTCTTAAATGAAATCAACGGGCTATAATGAGCGGTATTCTATGAGATCCGAGAGTATGGTAAGAAATTTCTTTCTTACCATACTCTCTATTAGTGTTATAGTAGTGTATAAAGTTGTACTTTACTTTCTAATAAAGTTGGTATACTATATTAACTTCTATCTTCAATATATGTAGTGATTAATCCATATATGGAATTAACGTAGGACCCAATTCTATTTCTTTCTGAAATAATTGTTTTACTGTTATATAATACATTTCTCCACTAGAATCCAATGGAATTTCGAAATGAATAAATTTTGATTTGAAAATTATTTCAATTCAAATAAAAAATAAAAAATGCGTTGCAGAACGATCTATAAAACAATTGATACCGTTTCATTCCTAAACTAAATTAGTAGTCCTTCTAAAGTCCACTTCTTCCCCATACTACGAGTGAAAGGGAAAATGTAAAGACTACCATTAAAGCAGCCCAAGCGAGACTTACTATATCCATGTCAATTATGTCCCTTATCTTTATGATAGAAATATTCCATTTATTGTATTGCTCACTAATAATAGTAGAATCCATGGTCCAGAGTCAAAAAGGGATTCTGGCCGAACACTATTGATGAACCAATCAAATAAATCCATTTCTAAAAAATTCCTATATGATTTCTAATCGGGAAAGACTAAACACAACTAAAATACACAATGACGCTACAAAGGAATGTTACTAATGGAACATATAGTAATAAAAAAAGAGGGCCCATTCTTTGTTGCCCTTCAAAGTACAAATAGATCAATTGCTATCTATTATACATACTTTTATTTCCTATTTGATCTAATCCGTACCCTTTCTTTCCCGATTGTCTCTCTGAAGCAGTTGGGAGATAGTATATTATACTCTTGACGAGGGGTTTCAAAAAAAATAATAATTTTTTTTTCACTTTTTCTATAAAAAAGTAAATTATCCATCCAATCTCAATCTAATAGTGATTGAATGCCTGAACACTCAGAGATTCTCGCGAGTCTATATATGTAGATTACATAAAGGACTTTCCACAACTAGTTAGCCGCCGGCTATGCCAATGAAATTCAAGACCCAATCAGTAAACATTACATTAGCAGTAGAAGGGAATCGGGAAGTCTTGCTTCGACCATTATAATATAATCTTTCTTTGAATTTTAGATTGAAAGATTTCCAATCTTTTACAAAATCCCCAGAACAGATGTTTAGAATCAACCAAGTATCAACAATCGCCTTATTCTGTTCTGTTGGGTAAAATTTGGGTGATTTATATCAGCAGATAATAAATTTTGATTCGTTTGTTGATGAGGCGGCACCCGGATTTGAACTGGGGAAAAAGGATTTGCAGTCCCCCGCCTTACCACTCGGCCATGCCGCCAAAACGATACACAATAAGATAAAATTTTCTGGGTTGGATTACTAAACTTTAGTTTATTGTACTTGCATCCCTTTTTTAATTTCATCCTTTTTTTTCTAAATTTATAAAAATTCTAAAAGAAACCCTTTTCCCCTTTTGTTTGACCACCCCTTCGATTGATTGTATAGTATCTCAAAACATACAATGTCGAAAAACTTCCCCTCACTTTTCTATTGAAAAATCAAATGTATATTTTCATTCAAAAAAGCCAAAATTTATGACACAAAATTTATGACAAATGGGAACCATTAACTATTCGTTGACTGAGAATTCCTGAATGATTCTTGGATTTGAATCTAAAATTGGGTTTGCCTAATGACATAAGAAACTACAAAACATACTTAATTGATTCTTAATCCTTTCAATTTCCATTATAACAAAAACGATAAGTATATGTAAACCCCACAATGGAAATTCTTACACAGATACCAAATTGGGTATCTTTTTTAGAGTATGTTTCCTATACCTATAAATATATGGAATTCGTTGGAACAAAAAAAGGCCCGGCTGGGTATTGACCGGGCCAGGCCCAAAAGGCACTTCGAACAAAATAAAAGCAAGAAGGTCTTCTTTATTTATCTTTCTATTTGGATCTTTCGAGCATCTAAATGGAATTGCTAATTATATAATAACGATAAAGAATGTGAAAGAAATACTTTCGTTAATCCTTACTTGATGTGTAATGTAACATAGTAATTATCTTTTTCAATTGGGAGAGATGGCTGAGTGGACGAAAGCGGCGGATTGCTAATCCGTTGTACGAGTTATTCGTACCGAGGGTTCGAATCCCTCTCTTTCCGTTTCCGTTGATGACTTTCTATTTTTTTCTTTCAAATTTCGCAAACCCCTTTTGATTTTTTTACTAGTTAAACGTATGGAATATGAATATATAAAATAAAATCTTAAGAAAATTGTAAATCAAGCAAGAAAAACGAAATTTTTATTTTATTCTTCACGTCCAGGATTACGTCCTGGATCATTGGATAGGAATCCAAAGATGAAGAGAGAAACAAAGAATATTACTACTGTGTAAACGAAAAGTTTGAGAGTAAGCATTACACAACCTCCAAGATCATTTTTTGAAAAAGAAAAACGAGAAAAGATAATAGATCCTCCATTTTTATATCACATATCCTATTTTGACACCAAGAAATGAATTCTAGAAATAGAAAAGAATGTTCAGAAATTCAACTGAAGTTTAAATTTGTAATAAGAGTCTTTGATTATCACAAATCACTTTCATACCCACAATTAGATATTCTAAGGGACCCTAACCTAATAAGGTCTTTCGCCGGAAAAAGGATTAGAATCGGGAAATGGGGCGAGCCAAATTTATTGCGGCTAGCCAAGAATTTCAATGTTTGAATTGAAGGTTCATACTCCCAGACTTATTTGATCTTATCAATTGTTATAATTTTTCTCGAATAAATCATGAATTTTCTAGGATAGTATTCAAGATCTTATCGAAAACTTACAGCAGCTTGCCAAACAAAGGCTAAAAGAAAAAAGAACAGGGGTATGACTGGCATAACATCTACGATTGGATTCAAAAAAGCATAGGCTTCGGGCAATTTGGCGAAGAAAAGACTACTCGGATAAAGGGCAGAATTAAGACAGATCAAACTAAAGATATTAAGCATAACAGACATTTTGTTCGTCGAGATAATTGCATTTTGATTGAGTTATTTATATAAGGAAAAATGAAGAAAGTAAGGTAGACAAAAAACTCCTTCTTTTTCCGCTCAATCAAAAATCCTCCAATTCTCAAAGGAGAATAGAAGAAATCATACTTTCATACAATATCTTAATTGAATTGTATGTAATGATCAATAAATTCAGTTGAATTCTAGATATACACATGTCAAAATCCTAGCACGAATCTATAATATATTCTATAAAGAAGAATAAAGAAGAAAGATTTTCTATAGATAGTTGGGCTGGAATTGACGAACACTTAATACCAATATTATTCTTTATTAGTATTAGTGTCCAATAAAAATATAAATGGGGCGTAGCCAAGTGGTAAGGCAACGGGTTTTGGTCCCGCTATTCGGAGGTTCGAATCCTTCCGTCCCAGAGCATATCCATTGTATCCGAATACATCTTTTTTGTTCAACAAGGTTCTGTTTCAAGGTCTAATATTGGATAGAATATTATTCTTCTTTCTTTTTTGATTTTGAATGATTCTTTTCGGAATCATATCTCAGTTTTTCACAAACTGAACTAAATCGAGTTCAAATGACATGCAAATGTAACTGAATCCTTTTGTGATCCAGATAAAGATAAGATGGGGCATAGATCACAGTTGCAGAAAGATTACTTAACCTCAGGTTAAACAAAATATGAAAATACATATAAAACGAGGAAGTGCTTAGCCTATGGGTATGTATTGTTATCCTATTTCAGTGACAATAGTCTTTCTATTTTTGTGAAAAAGAATTTGCATCCCTAAAATATTCAAATTTAAATATTTAACAATGATATTTCTTTTTATTGTTCGATCTATTTAGCTTATTTGCTTTAAATCATTGACAATTCTATTCGAAAAGAAACAGAGATTCTTATTTCTTATGATAATCAAATGTAGGCTTTACTGTAAAAGTAAAACTTGACTCAAATAATGATGTCGAAGTAGGAAACTTTTTCAATTATCAAGATTTGTAATGATTCCTTATGGGTTGAATCTTTGAGAAGTTGGAAATGGGTCAGTCTATCTTATTGAGTCACTTGAACAGGCAGAGTCAAATAGAATTTATTTATTCGTGTTATTTCTGTTAGTTATGTTATTTCTATATTTAGATTTCTGGATATTTCTGTTAGATATTTTTTTGAGATATAGATTTATAGAAAAAATTTCCGTTCATACAAAAAAAGCCCGGGTCTTGCTAAGATTTCTTCAGAAAAAATATTTATTATCTATGTAGCTAAGAAAAAATATAAATGACTATGTCTCTGTACCGACTGAACCAATGACTATTCATGATTCCATAATTGAATCAATTCCATACTGGTTCCAAATTAGAGGAATGTTATGGTAAAACTTCGTTTAAAACGATGTGGTAGAAAGCAACGTGCGACTTGAAGGACACGATCCGGTGTGGATTTTTATTCTTACATCCACCATTTTCTTTTATATAGGAATGAAGGTGCTCTTGGCTCGACGTCGTTTGTTCTACTAGAACCCTTCTTTTTTTATTGGGTTGTAATGTAAATAGTTCATGATGGAGCTCGAGTAGAAAGTATTGATTAATTTCTCAGGGGCAACGATCTAGGGTTAATGCCAATCAATAAATTGGAACAACTTCGTAAGTATATCTTCGATATCGATATAGAAATTGAAAGGATCCGATTCAAGCAAATTTTCAATTCAAAAAAAATTGTTGGAACCGCAAAACTTTTTCGATCCACAGTGTATCGCGCACGAATCAACCGTCGGTATGATTCTAGAAAGAAATCACAAAAGGGGTATGTTGCTACCATTTTGAAAGGATTAAGAAGCACCGAAGTAATGTCTAAACCCAATGATTTAAAACAAAGATAAAGGATCCCAGAACAAGGAAACACCGCTTCAATTGTCTCACAGATCCGAATAAAGAATCCAAATAGATTTTCAACGAGACAAAAGGGGGGTTAAAGACCACTCAATAAAAAAATATCTTAATTTTATTTAATATATTTGATAATTATTGAACTTGAGTTATGAGTACAAATGATTTTTTAGTTTTCAGGAAGGAAGTTAAATAAAAATGACTATGAGTTAAATTATAGGCTAATTTCTTTTACGGATTCCTTTACTATTTATTATAATTTTATCCATAGACAAAACTTCAAATCATTTTTTCTCGAGCCGTACGAGGAGAAAACTTCCTATACGGTTCTAGGGGGGGGGTTCTTTTTCATCTACATCTATCCCGATGAGCCGTCTATCGAATTGTTGCAATTGATGTTCGATCCCGAAGAGAAGGAAGAGATCTTCGGAAAGTGGGTTTTTATGATCCGATCAAGAATCAAACTTATTTAAACGTTCCCGCTATTCTCTATTTCCTTGAAAAAGGCGCTCAGCCTACAGGAACTGTTCAGGATATTTTAAAAAAGGCAGAGGTTTTTAAGGAACTTTGCCCTAATCAAACGAAATTCAATTAAATTAAGGAATTAAATTAAGGAAATAAAAACTAAGGGTAGGATAGTGATTTCTATATAATTTTGGATATCTTTTCTATACTATGTTTTTTTTATTTCCTTCTTTTCTTGCTCTATTAGTATCTATTTATCATTGCTTTTATAGAATCTTTTTCTAACGAAAACCTTATTTGAT